TGATTTTTCATATATAAATGTAACTAATGTATCTCCTTCGTAAATGATTTCCCCATAATGTCCATGAACAGTTGCTCCTGGAGTAGCCAAATAAGGCTTAGCTGATCGTATTACCACAGAATCAACTTGAAGAATTAGAACTTGACCCGATTTTAAATGGGGTCCTTTTTTGGCTATACATACATTTTCACAAAGAAACTGCCCAAGACTAACGATTGTAGATGTCTCTTCACAATAATTGTAATGGAGAAAATACCAATTCAAATTTAATGGATTCAAAATGATGTTACTGCAGGAATAGGGATTATAAATTTTACCATTTTCATCCAGTAAATAATATTTAAGTATTTGAAAAATCTGTTTTAAATTATCAAGTTGGAAATAGTTAGTTACCAAGATCTGATTATGGGTTATTAAATGGGAAAATAAATCAAAATTAGAAATTGGAAAGCCTGTTCCTAAGGGGCCCAACAAATTCCTAATTGGAATTCGGGGGTCTTTTTTGATTAATTCTTTTAGAATATTGGGAGATTTTACATCGTTGAATGGGCCTATTCGAGAACAATTGGATGATGACAAAATTATCAAAGACTGAGATTCCTTATTTCGATTCAATAACGTATGAATAGTTCCTTGATTTGGATTAAGGGATTCTTGAATCCTTGCCTTGGAATAGGAATAAATGGAAGAAAATGGATTGACATTAGCGCGATCTGATCCATTCTCAGAGATCAATCCTGAACCCGATAGATCGTTCCTTTTTCCGGTATACGAAATAGGTGACTTTGCTAAGTCGATTCTTAGAAAATCTCTAATCAAACCATTTGTCCTTATTTCAACAAAGGAAGCACAGGCCTTTTCAATCTTTTTGTCTTGGTCCCAATTCAACACTAAACAAGTCCGAACTAATTGAATACTTGTGTCCCAAATTTCAAGAATTGGGTCGTAATAAAGGATATAATTGACAACTCGAAGTTGTAGATTATCACTTTCCTGCAAGAGATCCGGCGGGAAAAGTCTTCCTAAATTTATACCATCCGTTTTTTTATATGGGACTACGGGTTGAACCAAAACAAAATATTTTTTTTCATACCTGGAAAGTTTGATTCGTTGGATATATAGCCAATTTTTAAATTTTTTGTATTCTTTGGAATTTTGTTTTCCCCCTCCTGGTGGTATCAATCGGAATGCCTCATTTGTCTTTCCAGGAAAATGGATATCTCCAGAAAATATTATCAGTTTAATTTTTTCTGCTTTTTTCTTCACTCGGACCAATCCGCCTACCCGACTTCTTCTATTTAAAGTGATTTGTGTATCTACCCCAATAATACTATTGTGCCGTACCATTATGGAAGAAGATTCGGACAAAATGTGGACTTCCATGGGAATAAAAAAAAAGGGATTTACTTCCTTTTGGTATTTTGGCCAAAATACCTTGACTCCTCGATACTCAATCAAATCCTCTTCGTTGACGATTGAATTAAGTTCTCTGGTCTCATATTTAGTAAGTCCCGAGCTCTTTCTGATATAGCGAGGATCATCGAAATAAGCAAGAATACTATTTCTACGGAGAATACCATTTCTGGGGATTTCAATTGAGATACCTGAAGAAGGTATTAGTTGGTTCTCGCCTTCTTGAATTGATTCGAGTGGGATGATGACTCTATTTCTTCGCCTCTTTGCCAATAAATAAGAATTCCCCTCGAGAATGGCCGGATATCTAAGATTACAACGACCAATACATGTCATTCGATTAAGTTCTGAATAATCAGGAATCCTATCTCCTTTTTGATTTTTACCAGAAAAATACGAACTAAAAAATTTGTGTCTCACTTGATTATTAGTTACTGAGGGGTTAGAAATAGATCTTCGCTTAACAGAAAGAGAATAAGCGTTCATTTGATCTTGATCCTTGTGGATCGAACAGGGGCCTAGACTGGATTTCCAGGGCTCCCCTAATAATATCCATAAATGACTTGTTTTTGGTAAGAGATGAATATTACCATATGTGAATTCGGGTGCATGGTACACATCGGTATTCCAATGCATTTCACCTTCTGAGTCAGAATAAATATGTTTTCGAACCTTCTCTTTCAAATTCAAAGTGGATGTTCTCGCGCGAATCTCAGCAATGATTTGTTCTGATTCTACATATTGATCGTTTTGAACTAAGAGAAAACTTTTGGGCGGAATACACACATTGTGTATAATATCTTCACTCTCAATAGTTACATACAAGTCTCTAGAACATAGAAAAGCAGGATGTCCATGACGTGTACGTGTCGGATGAACCAAATCCTCATTGAATTTTATTTTTCCATTAGAAGGGGCTCGCACGTGTTCTGCAGTGCCCCCTGTGAATACCCCGCCGGTATGAAAAGTTCTTAATGTTAATTGAGTGCCCGGTTCTCCAATCGATTGACCTGCAATAATACCTACAGCTTCTCCCAATTCGACCAGGTCATCATGAGCTGGACTCCGGCCATAACATAATTGACAAATCCAAGATGTACTCCTACAAGTAAAGGGGGTTCGAATAGAGATGGGTTGTACTCTAAAAGTTATGAATCTATTGACAAGCCCAACCCCAATATCTTGATTTCTAGTAGCAATGCATCGCGAACCTATATATATATGATCTGCTAATACACGCCCAATTAATGTTTGGATAAAAATCCTGTCCGCCATCATTCCATTTCGAGGACTTACAGAAATACCTCGGACGGTGCCACAATCTGTTCGACGTACAACAATGTGTTGAACTACTTCAACAAGTCTGCGCGTGAGATATCCTGCATCTGATGTTCGAATAGCGGTATCCACAACTCCTTTACGGGCTCCGTAGCAAGAAATAATATATTCTGTTAAAGAGAGTCCTTCACGTAAATTGCTTTGAATGGGTAAATCAATCATTTGTCCTTGGGGATCCGACATTAATCCTCTCATACCTACTAATTGATGTACCTGAGAGGCATTTCCTCTGGCTCCCGAAAAAGACATTATATGCACTGGATTAAAAGGATCGGTCATCCGAAAATTCAGATTCATTTCTTGTCGCAAATATTCACTTGTGGCATACCAGATCTCGATCGATTGACGTAATTTTTCTACCGCGTGTACATTCCCATAATGATGGTGTTTTTCCAAAATAAAACTTTGTTGTTCAGCGTCTTGAACTAGCCATCTTTTAGAAGGTATTGTTAAAAGATCATCAATTCCTAATGAAATGGATGCGGCGGTAGCTTGTCGGAAACCCAGAGTCTTTACTTGATCCAGGATATGTGATGTATATCCTATTCCATAGTGATCAATAAATCGACTAATAAGTCGTTTCATGGCAGTTCCGTCTATTACTTTATTGTGAAAGACCTGAGTGGGTCGTTCTGCCATCAGTACCTCCATATTGCGCTGAGTAGAATTTGACAATGGGTTTGAGTCAGTGATTGGAAAACTTCCTTTTATAGATCTTGATTCATGTAGAAATTCCGCAATTCTAGTCCTAGTTAACCCGGTGAGACTCGAATTCCCGCTGGTAGCATAGAATTACAACAGCCCTGCCAAAACCCTTGTATGGCTTCTTCTATTTCTCGATAAAGAGAAATATGACCAAGAGTGGTTCGAATATATATATAAAGAATTTCTTTTTTTATACTTCTTACTATTAGATAGTGTCCATAAATCTCATAATAGGTCCCCAAAGATTCATAGTGAATTTCGATGGGAGTTTCTCTTGCAGCAATAACGCGTTGATCTAGTCGCCACCGCAGCCACAAAGGACTACCTAAATTGATTCGTTTTTGCCGATAAGCTCCAATTGCATCATAGGCATTACAAAAAAAGGGTTCTTTTATTTTTGTATACTTATTATCTTCATTTTGATAGTTTCTGCGATTACATGGATTATACCTATTTACACAAATACCCCGACGATTTCCACTCGTTAAGACATAGAGTCCACTAAGCATATCTTGAGTTGGTGCAGAAATGGGATCTCCAATAGTTGGAGACAAAAGATTCATATGAGAAAACATAAGTAAACGTGCCTCTGCTTGAGCTTCCAAAGATAAAGGCACATGAACAGCCATTTGATCCCCGTCAAAGTCTGCATTGAAGCCCTTACAAACTAATGGATGTAAACAAATAGCACGCCCCTCCACTAAAATAGGGAGGAATGCCTGTATGCCTAATCTATGCAGAGTAGGCGCTCTATTCAACAATACAGGATGGTCATCCAGAATTTCCTGAAGTATTTCCCATACAATCGGTTTTTTTTTCCGAATTTGACTCTTAGCAACTCCGATGTTCGAAGCAATATTTTTTCTAATTAGGTCGCGAATTACAAATGCCTGGAAAAGTTCTATTGCTATTTCCCGAGGCAATCCACATCGATGTAATGAAAGTGAAGGGCCGACGACAATGACTGACCGTCCTGAATAATCGACCCGTTTACCAAGCAGAGTCTCGCGAACTCTTCCTTCTTTGCCTTCAATTACATCTGAAAGCGACTTGTAAACTCTATTATGATCATCCCTCATTGGTTGTCCACAAATTCCATTATCAAGAAGTGCATCCACGGCTTCTTGTAGCAATTTTTCCTGAGATATTATTAATTCTTCTGGCGTAGCTATACTTGTTGTTAATAGATCTGTAAGAGTATTATTCCGATAGATAATTCTTCTATAGATTTCATTAATATCCGAGGTCACTAGTTTATCCTCATCTATATGATAGATTGGTCTCAACTCAGGAGGAAGAACTGGTAATAGACATAAAACCATCCATTTTGGTTCTATATTTGTTCGAATAAAATGCTTAGCCAATTCCATGCGTCTAAGCAAAAAATCTTTTCTTCTTCCAACTTTCCGATCTTCCCATTCATTCCCTGTGGGTTCCTCTTCCTCCAATTCTTTCCATTCTACCAATGAAGAATCTATAATAATTCGTAAATCTAGATTGGCTAATTGTTGTCTGATAGAGCCTCCCCCGGTGGACATCTCTCG